GGAAATTCTTGCTCCCATTGGACCATTTGTATCTATATGTATCAGGATCCCGATTCATGGATCTCTCGGTTCGAGAAATAAGAGGATCAAACCATTTCTTCTGACTCTTTTTCAAATTCGATAAATGTTGGTTGATCGTATATTTCATTACAGTTATATGATTCAGAGTATCATTTCCTATTTGATCCCTTTGAATTCCATATTCGAAGTTGCGATCGGATCTATTCATTAAAAAGAATCGATTCGATACATTTCTTATGTACCCGTAGGTGCTATATTGGATTTGAATCAGATTTCGGATCAATCTATATTGATTGACTGCCTCCATTATGTTGTTGCTAGCAAATACCGCTGTTTTTAGTTTTGGATCTTCCAAATCATTCCCGCAGTGGATCCGGACCGATTTTTTTCTGATCCTTCGATAAAAAGATTCATTCTCTTCATAAAAAAGAGGAGGTAGAACCAATAAAGATTTCTTTTTCGATTCATCTCTGGAGTTGAATACCTCATTCAAGAATTTTTTTTGATCCAACCCGTAGGAATCAATAGAAAAGGCAAATCCCCTATGATACACCAGATCCGGCTCGGTTATTGATAGAGTGAATAGATCTGCCATTTCTTGAAATCTCTCTTCTGATTCAAAATCGTGGTGTAACGTGTATCCCCCTTTGTTCCGGTCATGGAATAGATGAAATAAATCAAAAAATGGATTCTTGTTCAAGAATGAAATCTTATTGGAACTGTCCATATCCGATTCATCCTTCGGAACCATATCACATCCCGGATCTGATGAAATAGGATGAATTGAGACGGTTTTTTGTAAATACGTAATTATCTTGAATATATCAACCATTTCTTTATTTTCCGATCGCCTGGAAGGGACAAAAGAAACATCTTGTTTTTTCTTCCAAAATCTCTGATCTCTAGTGGACCTCTCAGTAGGATTCGAACCCAGATGAAGTTCTGACCATCTGTCAGAGAAAAAAGAACGAATTGATCTTGTAGGATTCCCAAGAAATTCTTCGATTTCTTCCGGAAGCAGATGATTATTCATCTGCTTCTCACGTTCCGTGAATAGCCGGGACATTGAGGAAGATCCAAAAAGGCATTTCGGGAATCGATCTGATTCTATCTCTGTTCGTTCCGTTTGAAGAAAAGAAGGATCCCAAAGAATCGATCTTTCTTTTAGTTGCTGAATCTCTGTTTGATCGATCAATGTGTGATATTCTGAATCCTCATTTCTAATGGAATCGAAATGATCTATGGATTGATCAGAAGATCCTTTCAATTGGCTAGAATCCGTTACTTGAACGAAAATAGATCTTGTGGAATCATATTGAATATTTGACAATACATTCCGTACCTTGCTAAAAAACCGATCCTTGTTTCCCAACCACACATTGTCTAACCAAATCAAATTCTCTCTCGATACGTTCCTCAAAAAATCCAATTCGTGCTGATTCTTCCCCCAACTAACGAAGAGATCTTGGCGGAATTGCCACATATGAAATTGAGCACAATTTTGCAAAGAAATACCCCACTTGTTTCTCGAGAAGAGATGGGAAACATGCTCAATATCATTTGATTGAATAGTTGCCTCAGCTCCTTGCTGTTTGAAGAAACCCTTCCCTTCAATTGGTCTTTTTTCACGAAAAGCAGACATGAGATAACAAATCAAGTCTTTCCCTAAGATTTCGAATAGCTGTCCCGAATTCAAGTTGATTATGTTTCGCTTCTTCCTCGGAGAAAGACGATCAAACAATTCCCAATCATGGTCCTTGCGGATCGGATCATCCATATAGGATAAAAAAAGAAACTCCAGATATTTGCTATCTTTCTCTTTGAATGAGATCTCAATTCCAGCTACGGTTTCATTAGATATCTTACAACTAAAATCCCTCTTTTTTCCGATCTGGTTCCTCCACCATCGCGAACTCCGCATGATACACTTTTTATTTATTGGGAGAACCCAAGTAATCTCTTGCGGATCCATGAAACAACTCTCAGAAATCTTTTTCCCTTTTGGAAGATACAGGAGCGAAACAATCAACCTATTGATATTGGAAGACCAAAAAGATTCTTCCAATGTCTCATTTCTGGGTCCAATGGAATTCATAGGTATAGGAGGAAGCCCCATCAAATAGAGATTTTTTCTTTCGACCATCTTTCGATTGTTAATACGAGATATAAGGACCGCTACTACAAGCAGTACTACACCTTTGATCGTGAAATATCGATTGCTTGTTGAACCCTGTGAATCACGTGAAAGTAGGATACTCCAAATTCGGGGGTCAAAGAGTTTCATAAAACGTTCTTGGTGGAAAAAAATGTGAGTGAAAGATCCCACTGAATCGAATTTGATCCATGAATCTAAGAAATAGTGAGAATTCTTGATCTCTCTCAATTCGAAGATCCAGGATTTGAATTGATGTCGTTTCATTGATTCCTCCTAAAGATTTCATTTCAATTGAAATTTGGTTATTCACGATGTACGATGATC